TTGTGATTTGTTAATAGATTTACAACGACAAACTATAAAACGCCCCGTTTCGATTGCGATTAATGTAAATTTTCGATTTCTCGATCCAATTAGTTCGTTGTATTCATTTGATCTTTTTTATATGCATCTTATATCAATAAAATTCTAGCAATAAAATTGATTTTTGTTCTTCTGCTTATTTTTTTTGTCCTTATACTTACAGAACATGATACTTTATGGGAGCAATATTAAATAGGAATAAAAAGTAGGTATGAATAGAACAAAAAAGGGGGGAGTCGTAAAGAAAAAGTTATACAAAACTATATAGGAGTCATCCACACCCTCTTTTTTTATTCTATACCCTCGATGCAATTTCGTTTAATTAAGATGAAGTTCCTTAAAAACCCCAGCCTTCTTTGAAATATCATGAACCGTTCCTGTAGGTTGAGCGCCCTTGTCAAGGAAATCTAAAATAGCAGGAAGATTTAAATGGGTTTGATTATTTATCGGATCATAAAAACCCACTTTCCGAAGATCTCTTCCCTCTCTTCGGGATCGAGCATCGATTGCAACGATTCGATAAACAGCTCATTGGGATAGATGTAGATGAACAATACCCCCCCTAGAAACGTATAAGAAGTTTTCTCCTCGTACGGCTCGAGAAAAAATGATTAGAAATTGTGTGATTTAAGTCCTTCTTTTTCGAAAAAAAAAGCATTCGTACTCTCATAACTCAAGTTGGATAACTTTTAAATAGCCCAAAAGAAAATCTTTAGGGATTTCTTTTTTTGAGTGGTCTCTAACCCCTTTTTTTTGTCTCGTTTCGAATCGATTTTTTGATTCTTAATTCCCATTCTGATCTAATTGTTGAGACAATTGAAACGGTATTTCCTTGTTCCAGGATCCTTTTTATCTTTGCCTTGAATCATTGGGTTTAGACATTACTTCGGTGATCTTTCGTTTTCAAAAATGGCGGCAACACACCCCTTTTTGCGATTTTTTTCTATCAAAGAATCATACGAACAATTGATTCCTGCATGATACACTTTTCATCGAAAGAGTTTTACCAATTCCAACAAATTGTCGTTTTGGATTTCAAAATTGCTCGAATCGGATTCTTTCGATTTATATATCGAAAATATACTTACGAAGTTTGTTACAACTTATTGATTGGTATTAACCCTAGATCCTTGCCCCTGCGAAATGAACAAATACTTTCTACTCAAGCTCCATCATGTCCTATTTACACTACACCCCAACAAAAAACGAGAATTCTAGTAGAACAGAACAAAGTATGTCGAGCCAAGAGCCCATTCATTTCTAGATAATCTACAATCTAAAATGGCGGATAAAAAAAATCCACAGCGGATCGTGTCCTTCAAGTCGCACGTTGCTTTCTACCACATCGTTTCAAACGAAGTTTTACCATAACATTTTTCTAGTTTTGAACCGGTATGTAATTGATTCAATTATGGAATCATGAATAGTCATTGCTTCGGTCAATACCCAGTCCTTTTTCCTTCGATATGAAAGGAATAGTTAGTTAATTTATGAGGAAGAAGCCTCAGTAAGAATTTAATTTTACCCTCTATTTTCATTTTATTGCATGAATGCAATATTTCTTTTTATTTCGAAATAAAACAAAAAAGAACACGAATAAAAATAAAAAGAAAATAAAGTAAAAAGTAAATATAGAGGATGAAGATATATGAATGGACCCCGTCTCAATTATTAATTATGATTAAATACATTTCCAATTATTAATTAGAGCCAAACATGAAATACCTCCAGCTCAAAGAAAATTCACCCATATGAAACTCGATTGATTATGAGATCTTACATCGCTCACTAACTCGTATGGACCCCACTCCCAATTCATTCTGGGGGATGATTAATCATAAATAAAAATAGGATCCTATTTGATACGGGATGCTAGACTCTTTTGTATAGATAAAAAGACAAAAGGGTCCAGATTCCATCATTCTTTACTATAATTGTTCTTTTACCCTAAACCGGTCTTAGAAACTTAATTCCATTGATTGAATTCAAACAGTACCACGAATACCCTCTTGTTTCGATTTCAAGAAATGAAATAAAAAATCGGGGCTGTCTTATTAAAAAAAAATAGAAGAAAGATAGAGAGAAAGATAGAGGTTTTCGCATTTCGATTTAGAATGTATCCTTGCAAATTCACGGAGGTAGGGTATGTAAGGATTTTTTAAGCCACTCACTTACATATCAAAGTGAAAGGGAGGGGGAGGGCCCATCCGACTTTTTTTGAATTCAAACTCTTGTGATCTATGTTGCCATCTTACTTGGATCACAAATGGATTCCGTTTTATTTTCGTATTATTTGAACTCGATTCAATTTATGAAAAAACATCTTATTCAGAGAAGAGTTTTGAAAATTCGAAACAAGAAGTCCATTTTATCAAAAATTAGACTCTTAAAAAAATTATACTCTGAAAGAGAGGTTGCTCAAAAAAGTAATTTGGAGTCTGATATTCGGATATATATAAGAGGTCGCTCTGGGACGGAAGGATTCGAACCTCCGAATAGCGGGACCAAAACCCGTTGCCTTACCGCTTGGCCACGCCCCATTTGAATTTCTTTTCTATTCGATACTAATAAACACTAATATTGGTTGTTCGTCAATTCCCGGCCAAATCTCTACGGAATAAAGTAGATTCTTTTTTTAAGATTTTGACACAAGTAGATGCAGAATTAAACTCCATTTATTGATCATTACATAGAATTCAATTAAGATATTGTATGAAAGTATGATTTCTTCTATTCTCTTGTGAGAATTGAAGGATTTTTGTTTTGATTGGTTCGGTTCAAAGAAGTATTTTTTTTTGTCTACCTTACTTTCTTTTCGTCATTTTTAGCTTATATCAATAACATATTTTTAACTCAATCAAAATACAATTATCTCCAAGAACAAAATGTTTGTTATGCTTAATACCTTTAGTTTGATCTATATCTTTCTTAATTCTGCCCTTTATTCGAGTAGTTTTTTATTCGGCAAATTACCCGAGGCGTACGCTTTTTTGAATCCAATTGTAGATGTTATGCCAGTAATACCTCTTCTCTTTTTTCTCTTAGCCTTTGTTTGGCAAGCTGCTGTAAGTTTTCGATAAGATCGTTAATAGTGTCCGAGAAAAATTCATGATTTATTCAAGCTCGAGAAAAAAAAAATTCTAACAATTGATAAGACCAGATGAGTCTTCCAATTTGAATGAACCCTCAAGTAAAACAGTAAAATTCTTGGGCAGACACGATAAATTTAAATTTCCCCATTTCACGATTCTGACCCCCCTTTTTTTTTTTTTCACTGAAAGACCCTATTAGAGTCCGCCACAATATCGAAGTCGAATTGTGTTAATTTCGAAAAATAAAAACTCTTTTGTATTTCTATCAATTTGAAAAACCGTTTCATTTCTTGGTGTCAAAATAGAATATGTAGTATAAAAATAGAGAATCTATTCTCTTCCCCCCCCCCAAAAAAAAAATTTGGAGATTGTGTAATGCTTACTCTCAAACTCTTTGTTTACACCGTAGTTATATTCTTTGTTTCTCTCTTCATCTTCGGGTTCCTATCTAATGATCCAGGGCGTAATCCTGGACGTGAAGACTAAAAAATAAGAAATTTTTCTTTACTTTATTCTTAATTCTTAGAAATGTTTTTAGGATTTGATTTTATCTATTCTACATCTTTAACTAGTCAAATAAAAAAAAGCAAAAGGGTTCGCTAAATTCGAATTTGAAAGATACCCAGTCAGCGACGGAAACGGAAAGAGAGGGATTCGAACCCTCGGTACGAATAGCTCGTACAACGGATTAGCAATCCGACGCTTTAATCCACTCAGCCATCTCTCCTAATTGAAAAAAAAAATAATAATAATTACTATGTTACATTACACAAAAGATAATGCTTGAAAAAAAGGCCCTTCTTTACTTTAACTTTATTATATAGCTTATATATTTTTTTATTGTATTTTGTATTGTATTATACAGATGGATACAACTTTTATCAGGAATTCCATTTTTTATTTCTATAAAATTAAAAATTAAAATAAAGAATGGCCCCGAAAGAGATATCTCGAATCAAAATAGAAAAAAATAAAGAATATCTCTTTACAAAATTACAAAAGGCTTTTTTTTTATTTTCACGGCCTGGTCTGGCCAGTACCCAGCCGGGCCTTTTTTTGTTCCAATGAACCATACCGCCAAATCATAAAAAAATGATTTAGATGGAATCAAAGTGTCATTTCTTATTCTTTATTATTCTTTTGTTTCTTCTTCTTTTTTTTTTTATTTAATTTACTTTTACTGGATACTCGAAAAAAGGGAAAAACAGAACGATGTATTTTTTTTTGCACAATGCATTTTATGTTATGGCTTAAATTGTTTTGTCGAGCCGTATCTGTCAAAACTCCTTCAAGAACCAAATTTGTTATTTTATTTAGTTATTCAATTTCGTTTTTTATTTTTAAACAAAATAAGTCCTCTTTTCCTAATTTCATTAGGACTCCTAACAAACACGTCAATACTCTAAGCTCTAATTTTCATTTCATGATTTTTTTTATTTCTGTCCTATATTGATTACGTCCGATTCCCTTGTTCGACAAAAGTCCCATTTCTATACAATAATCGTATTGTAGCGGGTATAGTTTAGTGGTAAAAGTGCGATTCGTTCTATTAATCCTCTTAATAGTTAAGGGGTTCTTCAGTTTCATTCATATTCTGATCAAAAACTTTATTTCTTAAAAGGATTTCATTTGAATCCTTTACCTCTAAATGAAAGATTCGAGGAAGAATATCCATTCTCGTGATTTGTATCCAAGGGTCAATTAGAAATTTCAAATTTGGATTATGAAATTACGAAACATAATTTTTGTGAATTTGGAATTGGATCAATCTTTCCAATTGAATAAGTATAAGTAAGGGATCCATGGATAAAGATAGAAAAGTCTATTTCCAATCGTAACTAAATCTTCAATTTTTGTTTTGCATAGGGT